TGTTTACGTAGAAACAACAAGAAAAATTCATATTCTGATACATAAGAGTTATATAGGAATTGAAATAGTCTTTTATTTTCTTGTTTCAAAAGAAAAATGGATTTCATTGAAGTAATAAGACTATTCCAATTCGAATAATAGTTAAGAAAGAATCGCAATAAATGCAAAGATGAAACATCTTGGATCCGGTATTCAAGGAATTGAACTAATATTTCCAAATGGATAGGGTAGGGTATTTCTAGATGTGATATAGAATGTAAATGCAAAAATTTGTCTTCTAAAAAGGGAAATATTGAATGAATAGATTGTAAATTTTGAAACTTTGGTATTTCTTTTTCTTGCAGATAAGAAAGTTCTCCTAGCGAGAATGGAATTTCTACAACGATCGCAAACCCTTCAGATAGAATCTGAGAATAAAACTCAGAATAAAAAAGATTACTACGATCCAACAATAGATCTTGGTTAGGATGATTGGCCGAATTAATCCAAAAATTCTGCTGATACATTCGAACAATTAAACGTTTTACAAGTAGTGAACTAAATTTCTTGTTATTACAACCAAAAATTTCCACAGGTTTGCAACTAGAATCATGGGCAAATGCATAAATATATTCCTGAAAGAGAAGCGGAAAGGCAAAGTTTTGTTGACCAGATTTCCGTTTTTCTGAATACCCTTCGAATTTTTCCATTTGTATTTTTACTTGAATCAGAGAAAAAAAATTTCTCTATTTAGCAAATGATGATACATAGTGCAATATGGTCAGAACAGGGTGTTGCATTTTTTAATACAAACTCTGGAAAGAAAGGAAGTCTAACCCATAGGGTTTTTCTGTTCCCTTTCTATCAAATTAATTTATGTTTGTTCTAAATTAAACAAAAAAAAGAACAAATATTTTATTTTTGCACGCCAATTGCTCTTTTGACTTTGGAATACAGTCTCTTTATCAATATACTGTTTCTTTTACACATTCAATTCATAACATCCCTTCCAATTCAAAATTCAAGAATAATTAGGATTTCTAAAAAAAAGTAAGGGGGGCCACTCATAGGAAAACCCATCCTTTCCCCGCATCAGGCACTAATCCATTTTTAACATCTAATTAGATCGGGGAATCATTCTAATTAAGAACTTAAGCTCGTTGCTTTAAATTTTACCAGAATTAGAGCCAAGCTCTATCCATTTATTCACTAGACCCATAAAATCAGAATTTATATATAAAAAAAAAGAAATTGATTTTATTACGACATGCTATTTTTTCCATTCATTACCTTTGAGGATCAGTCGTGGTCTTCTAGACTCTACCAAGAGTCTGGACGAATTTGTTACTTCATCCAAATGTGTAAAAGATCATAGTCGCACTTAAAAGCCGAGTACTCTACCATTGAGTTAGCAACCCAGATAAAAAAGGATCTTAGATACGATCGAAATCCAAAAATCGATGGAATTACACCGGCGCCCCTGCCAAAACGTTGAATTAGCAAGACATCAAAAGAAAAAAATTATAACCCATTAAAAATACTCAAATAACAAAATAAATGGATCCGTTAAATTTAACTAAGGTTAAAAAAGGAGCAGCACCAATCACAATTTTTATTTAAAAAAATAAATTAAGTCTTGTATGAGAGTACATGCAAGGGGGTAACCCCATCATTTGGGCGAAGTGTAGAGAAAAATACCTGATATGGAGTGGCAGTAAAGAGACCTATCTATCTACAAATTCTATTTGTTCAATAGACCTTTGTCAATGGAAATACAATGGTAAGAAAACCAATTAGATACAAAAAAGAACTAAAAAAAGGACTTTTGTTGGATTGGCACAACATAAATGCAGCAAAAAAAGGACTAAAAAAAGGAGCAAATTGTGTCTAAATAATTAAGGGGTAGTGGTAGTAGTGACCCTCTCCGACTTTTTTATTTATTTAGTTCTTCATTTAGTTCTTCAATTAACAATTAACTCAAAGTTTTTTCTTTATCTTTAAAGAATTCGGCCTTTCTTAAAATATCATAAACAGTTCTTGTAGGCTGAGCACCCTTTTCAAGGAAATAGAGAATAGCTGGAACATTTAAACAAGTTTGATTTTTTATTGGATCATAAAAACCCACTTTTCGAAGATCTCTTCCTTCTCTTCGAGATCGAACATCAATTGCAACGATTCGATAGACAGCTTATTGGGATAGATGTAGATAAACAATGCCCCCCCTAGAAACGTATAGGAGGTTTTCTCCTCATACGGCTCGAGAAAATGATTTGAATTTCTGTCTATAATACAAGTAAATAGAAATTAGACTATGACTTGCACTAATTTCCTTAAAGAAAAGAAAAAACAAATTTCATTTATACTCATGACTCAAGTTGGCTAATTTTGACTGACAGACTTCAAAAGCAAAATCCTTCGAATTTTTTGAGTCGTCTCTAAACTCTTTTCTTTTTCTCATCTCGAACAAATTTACTTTTATTTTGATCTAATGTCGAGACGGTTGAAAATCGTGTTTACTTGTTCCGGAATCCTTTATCTTTAATTTGTGAAATCCTTGGGTTTAGACATTACTTCGGGAATTCTTATTCTTTTTTCTTTCAAAAGAGTAGCAACACACTCTTTCTTTTTTTATTATTTCCTTCAATAAAACATTTTCCTCTTCTATAGAAATAAAATATGAACGATCGATTCTGATAGACTTTTAATCAAAAAAGTCTTCCATTCCAATCTTTCAAAATAAGATTTCTCTATTAAGGATAGACTTACAAAGTTGGCCTAATTTATTTGCTTTTACTAACCCTAGATTCTTTCCCTTGATAAAAAAATTCTGTCTTCTCGAGCTCCATCGTGTACTATTTACTTACAAAGAACCCAGCGGAAATTCCGTTCGGAATGAATAGAACAGACTATGTCGAGCCAAGAGCATTTTCATTACTATGGAAAATGATGGATAGCAAAATCCACAATTGATCATGTCCTTCAAGTCGCACGTTGCTTTCTACCACATCGTTTTAAACGAAGTTTTACCATAACATTCCTCTAATTTCATTGCAAAGCGGTATTGAGAATTGATCCAATATAGATGGAATCGTGAATAGTCATTGGTTTTGTATACTAATTCAAACTTGCTATCTATGCAAAGATCCCATTTTTTTAAGCCCCTATTCTATCATATGAATGAAACATAGTTTGAAAAAGAGGAATAAAATAGTTTGCTTAAGACTTTTTTATTATTGAATTTCCATCCTCAACCGAGAACTGAAGATGATCAATCCTGAAATGAGAAAAAGCCACTCTATCTCCAACAAATAAGCTATACTACTGAAAAGATTGGCAGTTTTTTGGTAGTTCTAAAATTCTTATATTTCTTTGACTGGAGTAACAAAAGAAAGAAAAAAGTAACTAAAAAAAAAGTATTGTTTTATTATTTTTACTTTAGTTCGGGGAAAAGAAAGAGGGGGTACTTCTTTTCTTTCCCATTGGGTGTCACATATATCCTATAGGAATTCCCACTTTAGGGATACGGAGCATAAGGTTTATCTAAAAAGTTCGAATTGCAAAACACATATTCAAAACACATATTGAGTAAGAGTAATGAGTAGCAGGAGCATGTTCTGAATGTGCCTGATAGACCCAAATTTTTCATGAAAATAAGGATATTCAATTTGACTGAACTTGACACTTGATTTTGTTTTCTGAGAAAGAAAATAAATGCTTCAAAATGCATCTAATTTAAGAGTTGATAAGAGATAATTATTATCTTTAATAAAAATAAAATAAACTTTTGTGTCGTGCAGGGCACAGTATGAGTCTATCTTTCGTTTCATCAGAAATGAATCTGGGACGGAAGGATTCGAACCTCCGAGTAACGGGACCAAAACCCGCTGCCTTACCACTTGGCCACGCCCCATTTCATTTTATGCGACACTAATAAACAGTATTATTTTTATATATTATTCGTCAATCCCACCTCAATTACCTCAAAAATGAGGGATATTTTCTTGCTAGGATTCTAGACATGCGGATAATATAGAATCAAAAAAATGCATTGATCATTACATAGAATTCTATTAAGATATTATATGAAAGTTGAATTTCTTCTATTCTCGTTTGAGAATGCGAATACAAGGAGGTATTTTGTGTTTGGGAAAGTCCGAAGAAAAAAGAATTTTGAATCTACCTTTTCTTTTCCTTTTTCCCTTAGAAAAATAACTCAATCAAAATCTAATTATCTACTCTACAAGAACGAAATGCTTGTTATGCCTAATATACTTAGTTTAACCTATATCTGTTTTAATTCTATTCTTTATCCGACTAGTTTTTTCTTCGCCAAATTACCCGAAGCTTATGCCATTTTCAACCCAATCGTGGATTTTATGCCTGTCATACCTCTACTCTTTTTTCTATTAGCGTTTGTTTGGCAAGCTGCTGTAAGTTTTCGATGAAACCTTTACTATAATCTGTCTGCCAAATTGAATAATGTATTAATTCCAATATTATGAATCTTCGATTCTAAAATTCAAATTCTTCCCCATTGAATGTATAGCTGCAGCAAAAAATTTGGATCAGCCTTTCTACCCCCTGCACCTAGGTTGAGCAGGTACCTTTAGGTACCCAAACAAAACAATACCTAAACTAAATTTGGATACTGATAAGACTGCTTATTATAAAGAAATTCTTGCAATTTTTTTATAATTTATTTTTACATTTTTAGGTGTCAAAAAAAACCGCCTAGTGGATCCGTGTGGTAAGGAAAAACGGGTAATCTATTTCTTAAAAAAAATCTTGGAGATTATGTAATGCTTACTCTCAAACTTTTTGTTTATACAGTAGTGATATTCTTTGTTTCCCTCTTTATCTTTGGATTCTTATCTAATGACCCAGGACGTAATCCTGGGCGTGAGGAGTAAAAATCCCACATTTTTTGGGATTTTTTCTTACAAATCAGATTTATTTCGTACATTTATCTATGAGAAAATACGGGGGTCAGAATTCCTTACAATTCGAAAGTCCCAAATGATCCGAGGGGACGGAAAGAGAGGGATTCGAACCCTCGGTACAAAAAAATTGTACAACGGATTAGCAATCCGCCGCTTTAGTCCACTCAGCCATCTCTCCCCGTTCCAAATCGAAGGGTTTTCGTGATATGACAGAAGCAAGAAATAACGATTGCACAAAATCCTTCTTTTTTTTTCATTTCAAAAGTGCATAAAAATTATATTGCCAATTCCATTTTTGTTATATTCTTTTTTCTTAATGTTAATAAAAAAAAGAAGAAAATTCTTTTTTTTATTTCTAAAATTCGATAGAGGCTAAGAGAGAGAATCAGATATATTTTATCTTCCGGGGGCATTTTCATATAGGGCTTATTAGAATAAAACAAGTGGGTTATAATTTTTTTTGTTCGATTATTTATCAACAAAACAAAAAAGGGTTCTTATCAAACCCACCATAAAACATAAAATTGGAAAAAAAAAAGATAAAGTAAGTAGACCTGACTCCTTGAATGATGCCTCTATCTGCTATTCTGATATATAAATTAGATGTGGATGAAATTGTTGTATAAGCAGATTTTTTTATTTTCTTAGACTTAGACCGCACAAGGCAAGAATTTTTCACTATAATTATGATTTCATATTCTTGTTACTAGACGTTCTATAGGAATAAGAAGAAATCACAACTCTTTTCCGTTACACATAAAAATGGGTTTCGAAAGTCAATTTTTCTTTATCTTTCTTTTTTTTTTCAAAATCCTATTTTTGTTCTTCCACCCATCCAATAGAGAACGAAGTAGGAAAGAGGTTTTTCCTTTAATATAATAAATAGGCTTTTCTTTTCATGGAATAATGCTGAATTCAAATGTTTATTCCTTTATTTCTATAGTATAATAAAAAGTATAATAAAAATTAATAGTATAATAAAAATTAATCGAATGAAATTCATGGATTTACCAAAACCTCGATTGTAACCCCATAGATAAAAACACAAAATTTCTATCTTCGAGACCATTGAAAAAAGGCATTGAACGAGAAAGAAATCGTCCATGGATAATCAAACTATCATATGCCTTGGAAGTAATATGAGGTGCTCGGAAATGGTTGAAGTAATTGAATAGGAGGATCACTATGACTATAGCCCTTGGTAGAGTTACTAAAGAAGAAAATGATTTATTTGATATTATGGATGACTGGTTACGAAGGGACCGTTTCGTTTTTGTAGGATGGTCCGGCCTATTGCTCTTTCCTTGTGCTTATTTCGCTTTAGGGGGTTGGTTTACAGGGACCACTTTTGTAACTTCTTGGTATACTCATGGATTAGCAAGTTCCTATTTAGAAGGTTGCAATTTCTTAACCGCGGCGGTTTCCACTCCTGCCAATAGTTTAGCACACTCTTTGTTGCTACTATGGGGCCCGGAAGCACAAGGGGATTTTACTCGTTGGTGTCAATTAGGTGGTCTGTGGACTTTTGTCGCTCTCCATGGAGCTTTTGCACTAATAGGTTTTATGTTACGTCAATTTGAACTTGCTCGGTCTGTTCAATTGCGGCCTTATAATGCAATTTCATTCTCTGGTCCAATCGCTGTTTTTGTTTCCGTATTCCTTATTTATCCACTCGGACAATCCGGTTGGTTCTTTGCGCCGAGTTTTGGCGTAGCAGCTATATTTCGATTCATCCTTTTCTTCCAAGGATTTCATAATTGGACGTTGAACCCATTTCATATGATGGGAGTTGCCGGAGTATTAGGCGCGGCTCTACTATGCGCTATTCATGGGGCTACCGTAGAAAACACCCTATTCGAAGATGGTGATGGTGCAAATACCTTCCGAGCTTTTAACCCAACTCAAGCGGAAGAAACTTATTCAATGGTCACTGCTAACCGCTTTTGGTCTCAAATCTTTGGTGTTGCTTTTTCCAATAAACGTTGGTTACATTTCTTTATGCTATTTGTACCCGTCACCGGTTTATGGATGAGTGCTATTGGAGTAGTTGGCCTGGCTTTGAACCTACGTGCCTATGACTTCGTTTCCCAGGAAATCCGTGCAGCGGAAGATCCTGAATTTGAGACTTTCTACACCAAAAATATTCTTTTAAACGAGGGTATTCGTGCGTGGATGGCAGCTCAGGATCAGCCTCATGAAAATCTTATATTCCCTGAGGAGGTTCTACCACGTGGAAACGCTCTTTAATGGAACTTTTGTTTTAGCTGGTCGTGACCAAGAAACCACCGGCTTTGCTTGGTGGGCTGGGAATGCCAGACTTATCAATTTGTCCGGTAAACTACTTGGAGCTCACGTAGCCCATGCCGGATTAATAGTATTCTGGGCCGGGGCAATGAACTTATTTGAAGTAGCCCATTTTGTACCAGAAAAGCCCATGTATGAACAAGGGTTGATTTTACTTCCGCACTTAGCTACTCTAGGTTGGGGAGTAGGGCCGGGCGGAGAAGTTCTAGATACTTTTCCATACTTTGTATCTGGAGTACTTCACCTAATTTCCTCCGCAGTGTTGGGCTTTGGCGGC